TGGCGACTTGGTCGAATTGGGAGAAGCAGTAGGTATTATTGCGGGTCAATCTATTGGGGAACCCGGGACTCAACTAACATTAAGAACTTTTCATACCGGTGGAGTATTTACAGGTGGTACTGCAAAACATGTACGAGCTCCTGATAATGGAAAAATAAAATTCAATGAAGATTTGGTTCATCCCACACGTACACGTCATGGGTATCCTGCTTTTCTATGTTATATAGACCTATATGTAACTATTGAGGGTCAAGATCTTCTACATAATGTGAATATTCCACCAAAAAGTTTGATTTTAGTTAAAAATGATCAATATGTAGAATCAGAACAAGTGATTGCTGAGATTCGCGCCGAAGCATCCACCTTGAATTTTAAAGAGAGAGTTCGAAAACATATTTATTCTGACTCAGAGGGAGAAATGCACTGGAGTATCGCTGTGTACCATGCACCCGAATATACATATGGTAATGTTCATCTCTTACCAAAAACAAGTCATTTGTGGATAGTATCTGGAGTTCCGTACAGATCCAGTATAGTCCCTTTTTCGCTCCACAAGGATCAAGATCAAATAAATATTAATTCTCTTTCTGCCGAACGAAAATATATTTCTAACCCTTCAGTGACTAATGATCAAGTGAGACACAAATCGTTTAGGTCGGATCCTTCTGGTAAAAAGGGGGAGTGGGTTCTTGATTATTCAGGACCTGATCGAATCATATGTAATGTTCATTGTAATTTCATATATCCCCCCATTCTCGACGATAATTCTGATTTATTGGCAAAGAGGCGAAGAAATAGATTCATCATTCCATTACAATCTAATCAAGAAAAAGAACTAATACCCCGTTCGGGTATCTCGATTGAAATACCCATAAATGGTCTTTTCCGTATAAATAGTATTCTTGCTTATTTCGATGATCCCCGATACAGAAGAAAGAGTTCAGGAATTACTCAATATGGGACTATAGAGGTGGATTCAATCGTCAAAAAAGAGGATTTGATTGAGTATCGAAGAACAAAAGAATTTAGGCCAAAATACCAAACGAAAATAGATCGATTTTTTTTCATTCCCGAGGAAGTGCATATCTTACCCGGATCTTCTTCTATAATGGTACGGAACAATAGTATCATTGGAGTAGATACACGAATTACTTTCAATATAAGAAGCCGAGTAGGCGGATTGGTCCGAGTGGAGAAAAAAAAAAAAAAGATTGAACTCAAAATATTTTCTGGGGATATCTATTTTCCTGGAGAGACAGATAAGATATCCTGGCACAGCGGCATCTTGATACCACTAGGAACGGGAAAAAAAAATTCTAAGGAATCAAAAAATTGGATCTATGTCCAACGGATCACACCCACCAAAAAAAAGTATTTTGTTTTGGTTCGACCCGTAGTCACATATGAAACGGCGGACGGGCTAAATTTAGCAACGCTTTTCCCCCAGGATCCCTTGCAGGAAAGGGATCATGTGCAACTTCGAGTTGTCAATTATATCCTTTCTGGAAATGGTAAACCAATTCGCGGAATTTCTCATACAAATATTCAATTAGTTCGAACTTGTTTAGTATTGAATTGGGACCAAGACAAAAAGGGTTCTTCCATAGAGGAGGTTCATGCATCCTTTGTTGAGGTAAGGGTAAATGATCTGATTCGAGATTTCATAAGAATGGACTTAGTGAAGTCCCTCATTTTGTATACCAGAAAAAGGAATGATCCGGCAGGATTAATTCCCGCTAATGGATCAGATCGTACCAATCTCAATCCTTTTTATTCCAAGGTAAGGATTAAACAATCACTTACCTGGCATCAAGGAACTATTCGTACGTTGGTGAATAGAAATAAGGAATGCGAATCTTTGATAACTTTGTCATCATCTAATTGTTCTCGAATAGGTCCACTCAACGATTTGAAATATAACAACAATGTGACAAAAAAATCAAATAAAAGGGATCCACTACTTCCAATTAGGAATTCGTTGGGTCCTTTAGGAATTGTCCCTAAAATTACGAATTTTTTTTCATTTTACTATTTAATAACTCATAATCAGATCTTGGTAAATAAACATTCGCTGCTTGACAATTTAAAACAGACTTTCCAAATACTTAAATATTATTTAATGGATGAAAATGGGAGGATTTATAATCCCAATCCATCCAGTAACATGATTTTTCATCCATTCAATCGGAATTGGTATTTTTTCCATCACGATTATTGTGAAGAAACATCGACGATAATTAGCCTTGGACAGTTTTTTTGTGAAAATGTATGTATATCTAAGTATGGACCACATCTAAAATCGGGTCAGGTTCTAATTGTTCATGTTGACTCTTTAGTAATAAGATCTGCAAAGCCCTTTTTGGCTACTCCAGGAGCAACCGTTCATGGCCATTATGGGGAAATCCTTTACGAAGGAGATACCTTAGTTACATTTATATATGAAAAATCGAGATCTGGTGATATAACACAAGGTCTTCCAAAAGTAGAACAAGTGTTAGAAGTTCGTTCGATTGATTCAATATCAATGAACTTAGAAAAACGGGTTGAAGGTTGGAACGAACGTATAACAAGAATTCTTGGGATTCCTTGGGGATTCTTGATTAGCGCTGAGCTAACCATAGCGCAAAGTCGTATATCTTTGGTTAATAAAATTCAAAAAGTTTATAGATCCCAGGGAGTGCAGATACATAATAGGCATATAGAAATTATTGTACGTCAAATAACATCAAGAGTGTTGGTTTCAGAAGATGGAATGTCTAATGTTTTTTCACCAGGTGAATTCATTGGATTGTTGCGAGCGGAACGAATGGGGCGCGCTTTGGAAGAAACGATCTGTTACCGAGCCGTCTTATTGGGCATAACGCGAGCGTCTCTGAATACTCAAAGTTTCATATCTGAAGCGAGTTTTCAAGAAACTGCTCGAGTTTTAGCAAAAGCCGCTCTACGAGGTCGTATCGATTGGTTGAAAGGCCTGAAAGAAAATGTTGTTCTGGGGGGTGTGATACCCGTTGGTACCGGATTCAAAGGATTAGTGCACCGTTTAAGCCAACACAGCAACATTTCTTTGGAAATCGAAAAGAAGAATCTATTCGAGGGGGGCATCAGAGATATTTTGTTCCGCCACAAAAAATTATTGGATTCTTGCATCTCCAAAAATTTCCACGATACATCAGAACAATCATTTACAGGATTTACTGATTCCTAAGAGCGATCATCCTTTTAATTTATAATTTAACTAGCCGGTCCCTTCTTTTGTTAAAAAAAAAATGAATAGAAAGGAATTAATGGCTTGGACCGTGTATTACCGCTCAATCTCCGGTAGAAAGGTTCCATCGGAACAATTTTTTCAGGGTACCTCGTAAAAAAAAAGAGGAAGTGTGGGGAGAAATGACAAGAAGGTATTGGAACATAAATCTGGAAGAAATGATGGAAGCAGGAGTTCATTTTGGTCATGGTACTAGGAAGTGGAATCCTAGAATGGCACCTTACATCTCTGCAAAGCGTAAAGGTATTCATATTACAAATCTTACTAGAACTGCTCGTTTTTTATCAGAAGCTTGTGATTTAGTTTTTGATGCAGCAAGTAGGGGAAAACAATTCTTAATCGTTGGTACAAAAAATAAAGCAGCTGATTCAGTAGCATCGGCTGCAATAAGGGCTCGATGTCATTATGTTAATAAAAAATGGCTCGGTGGTATGTCAACAAATTGGTCCACTACAGAAACAAGACTTCATAAGTTCAGGGACTTGAGAGCGGAACAAAAGACGGGAAGACTTAACCGTCTTACGAAACGAGATGCAGCAATGTTGAAGAGACAATTATCTCACTTGCAAACATATCTGGGTGGCATCAACTATATGACGGGGTTGCCTGATATTGTAATCATCGTTGATCAGCAAGAAGAATATACGGCTCTTCGAGAATGTGTTACTTTGGGAATTCCAACAATTTGTTTAATCGATACAAATTGTGACCCAGATCTTGCAGATATTTCGATTCCAGCCAATGATGACGCTATAGCTTCAATTCGATTAATTCTTAACAAATTAGTATCTGCAATTTGTGAGGGTCGTTATAGCTATATAAGAAATCGTTGATTAATAATAAGATAAGTCAATTACTTCGTCAATTCCATCGATTTATGGAATCGGTTACTATACTATATCCATCCTGAATATAAAAGATAAAAATTCCCGGGGATATTATGTAATTACTTGGTATCCGAAATATACAGTTAAAGTAGGCGAATCGATAAAGAGATAATTGAATCAAAATAATTCCTTTTTAAGTTCTATTTCTGTCAGAGGGCAAGCAATATGAATGTTCTACCATGTTCCATCAACACATTAAAAAGGTTATACGATATATCCGGTGTAGAAGTAGGCCAACATTTCTATTGGCAAATAGGAGGTTTCCAAGTCCATGCCCAAGTACTTATTACTTCTTGGTTCGTAATTGCTATCTTATTAGGTTCTGCTACTATAGCTGTTCGGAATCCACAAACCATTCCAACCGACGGTCAGAATTTCTTCGAATATGTCCTTGAATTCATTCGAGACTTGAGCAAAACTCAAATTGGAGAAGAATACGGTCCATGGGTTCCTTTTATTGGAACTATGTTCTTATTTATTTTTGTTTCCAACTGGTCGGGTGCTCTTTTACCTTGGAAAATAATACAGTTACCTCATGGGGAGTTAGCCGCACCCACGAATGATATAAATACTACTGTTGCTTTAGCTTTACCTACGTCAGTAGCCTATTTCTATGCAGGTCTTACAAAAAAAGGATTGGGTTATTTCGGTAAATATATTCAACCAACTCCAATACTTTTACCAATTAACATCCTAGAAGATTTCACAAAACCCTTATCGCTTAGTTTTCGACTTTTTGGTAATATATTGGCTGATGAATTAGTAGTTGTTGTTCTTGTTTCTTTAGTACCTTCAGTAGTTCCTATACCTGTCATGTTCCTTGGATTATTTACAAGTGGTATTCAAGCTCTTATTTTCGCAACTTTAGCCGCGGCTTATATAGGGGAATCCATGGAGGGTCATCATTGACTATCTTTCAAAATATGCTTTTTTATTTATCCCAACGCTGTATAGGCGGTTCAAATAAGCTATTTTGGAACAGAATAGATACAAGGGTATATATGATTTAGAGTACTAGTAAAAAAGATTACGATATTTTGGAATTCAATTGTCAACAAAAAGGAATGAACGAGATCTAAAGGATCTTTTTCCTAAGATTTCCGTTGGGGCCACTTATGTCATACTCCCCCAATATTCTATTTCTATTTGTTCAGTCAATCACAATATTGATTACGATTCATACCTAATCATAATTTGGATAAGATAAGATAAGAATTGTTATCCGGTTCCGATGTGCGATAAAAAAAGTGTTCTATGAAACTATTCCCATCCCATTTCATTTGATTTCAGTCAATTCAATGATTGATCAAAATTTGAATTAATTGCATGCAATTAATTGGATCTCTAATATGGATATTGTATTGATATGGAAGGAGTCAGTCAGACTAATGAATTCGTCAGTTTGTATTCATGCTTGTATTAATGCGGGATCGGGATAATGATAAAGAAAAGGAAACCAATAATTTACAAACGAGATTCATAAAAAATGGGTTAGGGATGGGGTCAAACTGGGTATATGTTATTTAATTATAAGCCAACTCTTCTGTATGTTTCAAAGAATGATTCTAGAATCGGGTTGAATATTAGATGTGAATTTTTTGTTTACGTTATGGAAGAAAGCCATGTATATGTGATATTAGATATTTACTAGTTATATATGAACTATCCATATATCTTATTGACTTTTCTACCCCACCGTGAATTTAGATAGGAATTACAATAGAAGTTCTTCCGTTTCGTCTGGGCCGAATGAATAAACAGATGAAATCAAGCATAGCATATAGAAGAGAAAGAGTGCAGAATTGAAAGAATGAATGGTTCGGAACAAATAAATGAAACGGAAGAACTAGGTCCTTCTGCATTGATTATGGATTGATAAAGACTCCGTGGATAGGAAAACGCGAGATCGAAGCAGTTCTGCTTATACGATTCAATAATCTCATTACTTTAATTTGTAGTTCATAGTTATTTCGACTGGATTGGGTGGATCTTAGTAATGGAATAATAAGTCATAATTCATTGGTTGCTTGTATCATTAACCATTTATTTATTTTTATGCGAGGAGCTTACCATGAATCCACTGATTTCTGCTGCTTCCGTTATTGCTGCTGGATTGGCTGTAGGGCTGGCTTCTATTGGACCTGGAGTTGGTCAAGGTACTGCTGCGGGCCAAGCTGTAGAAGGTATCGCAAGACAACCAGAGGCAGAGGGTAAAATACGAGGTACTTTATTGCTTAGTCTGGCTTTTATGGAAGCTTTAACAATTTATGGACTGGTCGTGGCATTAGCACTTTTATTTGCAAATCCCTTTGTTTAATCCTATAAATTTGTAAAGTTTTTTTGTTTTGTCTTTCTTATTTTATTACCTTGGATTTGCCGCTTGATTTTTCGAATTATATCAAGATTTCACTCCTACAATAACGATTTCACTCCTACAATAGTTTTAACTTAGAGATAATACCCCGTGGGAAGGACTAATTTGAGGATCAGGAATTAGCGGATCCACTCGCTTTCTTCCTTCCCGTTCTCAGTCCAATGGAACCCCCTTTTTTTAGGAAGCGTTGCAACAAATGAGGTATTTCGCAATTGATATGCGACCTGAGACCCAATTCTAACAAGTATTTCAATTTTCTTATTGAAATAAAAATTATTAAATTTTAAAATATTAAGAAAATTAATAAAAAAATCAATCAAATAAAAAAAAGGGCGAAGTAATACAAAAAGAACTCTGTTCGATTTAGTCAGTCCTATCTATAAGAGGAGATCCTATGAAAAATGTAACCGATTCTTTCGTTTCCTTGGGTCGCTGGCCATCCGCCGGGAGTTTCGGATTTAATACCGATATTTTAGCAACAAATCCAATAAATCTAAGTGTAGTCCTTGGTGTATTGATTTTTTTTGGAAAGGGAGTGTGTGCGAGTTGTTTATTTCAAGAATAAGCTGGATCTAACCAGCTGCACTTTATTCTTTATAATTATAATTAGGAAAGAAAGGTGCACGATCTCGCGAATTACTTCTGAATAAATTCAGAAATCATATGTACGAACCATAGCATTTCGCGATTCATTGGTAAATAAACTTTGATTCTCTATCAACCAATAATATGGGACCCTAAGCAAAACATGGTTAAAGCTAAATTGTTTGAAGTTCGGGCGCAACATTGGTGCTCTTTCTACCACTATATTAATTAGTATGGAGATGGTTTCAAAATGAATAGTTGCATTTTATCCGATATAGAACACTCATATCGATAAAATGATTTGAACCCTTTACTGGAGAAATGGGAATCCCTTCCTTTTTTATCCAATTTATCCAATGCGGAATCGACGACCTATGTATAAAGTAAGC